CCCCGAAAACGTCCTTCCCTTGTTAAACCTATTTTAAAGGAATTCAAAAAAAAAATTGTTAAATGGAAAAAGAAGTATTTTGCAGTTCTAACCATTTTTAAAGAAAAAACAAAATTTCTTGGAAAAGTTTCAAAAGAAATCAAAAACAAAAAATGGGTTATCGGAGGTGTTATTTTTATAAAAAAAATAATAAAAGAATTTTCAAAAGTAAATCCAATTCTATTATTTAGATTAAGAAAAGTATATAAATTAAGCGAAATTAAAGAAGAAAAAGATTCTATGATAAGCAATCAGATAATTCACGAATCATTTAATCAAATTGCATCTCCGAGTTCGTCAAATTCTTCATTGACGGAAAAAAAAACGAAAGATCTCGCTGATAGAATAAGTAAAATTCGAAATCAAATAAAAAGAATCTCAAAAGAGAAAAAAAAAGGAATTCCAAGAATAAATAATCTTAGTCCTAACAAAACAAATTCTAATGCTAAAAGATTCGAAAAATGGCAAATATTAAAAAGAAGAAATGCTCGATTAATCTATAAATTCCCCCCTTTTTTAAAAATTTTCATTGAAAAAATCTACACAGATCTATTTTTATCTATCATTAATATTCCCAGAATAAATACAAAACTTTTTCTTAAAGTAACAAAAAAAATTATTGATAAATCGATTTACAATAATGAAAGAAAAGAAGAAAGAATTAATAAAAAAAAGAAAACTCCAATTACATTTATTTCGACTATAAAAAAGCCATTTGATTATATTAGTAATATTAAAGAAAATTCACGTATTTTTTATGACTTATCCTACGTGTCACAAGCATATGTATTTTACAAATTATCACAAATTCAAATTAGGAACTCGGTTAGATCTGTTGTTCAATATCAAAGAATCCCCCCTTTTCTTAAGTCTAAAATAAAGGATTCTTTTGAAAGACAAGGAATGATTCATTCGAAATTAGCAAATAAAAAACTTCCAAGCTATGAAATGAATCAATGGAAAAACTGGTTAAAAGGACATTATCAATACCATTTATCTCAGATCGGATGGTCTAGATTAATACCAGAAAAATGGCGAAATAGAGTTCGCCAGCGTTGTATAGTTAAAAAGGAAAATTTAAGCAAACGGCATTCATATGAAAAAGACCAATTGGTTGGTTCCAAAAAAAAATCGGAAGTATATTTATTATCCAATGAAAAAAGTAATTTTCGAAAATATTATAGATATAATCTTTTATCATATAAATTTATTAATTATGAAAATAAAACGAAATGTTTTTTTTATAGATTTCCCTTTCAAGGAAATAAGAACCAAGAAATTTCTTATACTTATAACAGGTCTAAAAAGGCCTTTTTTGATATACTGAGGAACATCCCTATTCAAAATGATCTAGGACAGGTTGATATTCCATATATGGAAAAATCGGCTGATAGAAAAAACTTTGATTGGAAATTTTTCAATTTTTATCTTAGACAAAAAGCTGATATTGAGACCTGGATCATTATTGATACCAATAAGAATCAAAATACTAAAATTCCTACTAACAATTCTCAAATAATTTCTAAAAAAAATATTTTTTATCTTATGATTCCACAAACCAATTCACCAAACCCCCACAAAGGATTTTTTGATTGGATGGGAATGAATGAAAAAATCCTAAAGCGCCCCATATCGAATCTGGGATTTTGGCTCTTCCCAGAATTTGTGTTACTTTATAAGGCATATAAAACCAAACCTTGGTTTATACCAAGCAAATTACTTCTTTTAAATTTAAATAGTAGTGAAAATAAAAAGATTAATGAAAAGAAAAAGATTAATTTGTTGATAGCTTCGAATAAAAAGCATCGAAATCAAGAAGAAAAAGAACCCATAAGTCAAGAAGATCGTGGATCCGTTCTCTCACAACAAAAACATATTGAAGATAATTATGCAAGCTTGGACATGAAAAAGGGGAAAAAGAGAAAACAATACAAAAGCAATACAGAAGCAGAACTAGATTTCTTCCTGAAACGTTATTTGCTTTTTCAATTGAGATGGGGCACAACTTTGAATCAAAGAATGATCAATAATATCAAGGCATATTGTCTTCTGCTTAGACTGATAGATCCAAGAAAAATGACTATATCCTCTATTCAAAAGAGAGAAATAAATTTGGATAGAATGCCGATTCAAAGTAATTTAACTCTTTCAGAATTCATGAAGAAGGGGGTATTGATTGTAGAACCACTTCGTTTGTCTGGAAAAAAAGATGGACAATTTATTATGTACCAAACCGTAGGTATTTCGTTGCTTCATAAGAGTAAGCATCAAATTAATCAAAAATATCAAAAGCAAAGATATGTTTCTAGGACAAATTTGGATGAAACAATTTCACCACATCAAAGAATAATTGAAAATAAAGACAAAAATCATTTTGATTTACTTGTTCCAGAAAATATTTTATCGTTTAAACATCGTAGAAAAGCGAGAATTCTAATTTGTTTCAATTCAAAAAATGAAAATTATACATATAGAAATCCAGTATTTTGGAATAGAAAGAATATAAAAAACAGCAGTCGAGTTTCACATGACAATAACTATCTTGATAGAGAGAAAAATCAATTAATGAAATTAAAGTTCTTTCTTTGGCCTAATTATCGATTAGAAGATTTAGCTTGTATGAATCGTTATTGGTTTGATACCAATAATGGAAGTCGTTTCAGTATGTTAAGAATACATCTGTATCCGCGATTGAAATTCTCTGAATAATACAATTTTTCTATATATAGCCTAAACCCTATTTCTATATACCCTATATATAATCTATATTAATCTATATTAATCTATATATAATATAGGGTATATGAAAGTAAACAAATATACAGATCACGTACTTTTCTTGTCTCACATCTGATTCTAGTATTCAATATGAAATGAATTATGAATAATATCTCAATTAGTTTTCCAAATGAATCAACAGAAACTTCTTAATTTTAGGTCTAAATTCTTCGATGCAAAAATGTACCAATCTTTTTCGATTCCTATCTAAATCCAATTTCCAATTCCATTAATTGGTTTGAATTCAGAAAAATAGGAGTTATTTGGATTAAATTATTGTATATACCCCATCAAAATTAATGGCATTATTATTACTTATACTTATTACTGATCGGTAAAATCCATATCTGTACAAGGGGAAAGGAGAGTTTTTTATGGTAAAAAATTCAATAATTTCTATTATTTCTCAAAAAGAAAACAAAGAAAATAGAGGGTCTGTTGAATTTCAAGTATTCAGTTTCACCACTAAAATAAGGAGACTTACTTCACATTTGGAATTGCACAAAAAAGACTTTTCATCTCAGAAAGGTTTGCGAAAAATTTTGGGAAAACGTCAACAACTACTAGCCTATTTGTCAAAAAGAAATAGAGGACGCTATAAAGAATTAATTGATGAGTTGGATATTCGAGAAATAAAAACTCGTTAATTTGAAGCATGATATCATTTGACGAGCTTAGTCTTGATGAGCTTAATCGTTTAAATTTTGATAAATTTCTTTTTACTTTCAGCAATGCATGGAAGACTGACTCGGGAAAAACTTATGATTACACCAACTACAAGAAACGACCTCATGATAGTCAATATGGGCCCTCACCACCCATCAATGCACGGTGTTCTTCGACTAATCGTTACTCTCGACGGTGAAGATGTTATTGACTGTGAACCTATATTGGGTTATTTACATAGAGGAATGGAAAAAATTGCGGAAAATCGAACAATTATACAATATTTGCCTTATGTAACACGTTGGGATTATTTAGCTACTATGTTTACAGAAGCAATAACCGTAAATGGACCTGAACAGCTAGGCAATATTCAAGTACCTAAAAGGGCTAGCTATATTAGAGCTATTATGCTGGAGTTAAGTCGTATCGCTTCCCATTTGTTATGGCTTGGCCCTTTTATGGCAGATATTGGGGCACAGACCCCCTTTTTCTATATTTTGCGAGAACGAGAATTGATATATGACCTATTCGAAGCTGCTACCGGTATGCGCATGATGCATAATTATTTTCGTATCGGAGGAGTCGCTGCTGATCTACCTCATGGCTGGATAGATAAATGTTTAGATTTTTGCGATTATTTTTTAACTGGGGTTGCTGAATATCAAAAGCTTATTACACGAAATCCTATTTTTTTAGAACGAGTTGAAGGCGTAGGTATTATTGGCGGAGAAGAAGCATTAAATTGGGGTTTATCGGGGCCAATGCTACGAGCTTCCGGAATACAATGGGATCTTCGTAAAATTGATCGTTATGAGTGTTATGACGAATTTAATTGGGAGATTCAATGGCAAAAAGAAGGAGATTCATTAGCTCGTTATTTAGTACGAATCGGCGAAATGACAGAATCCATAAAAATTATCCAACAGGCCCTGGAAGGAATTCCAGGGGGGCCCTATGAGAATTTAGAAAACCGGCGCTTTGATAGAATAAAAGACCCTGAATGGAATGATTTTGAATATCGATTTATTAGTAAAAAAACTTCTCCAACTTTTGAATTATCCAAGCAAGAACTTTATGTAAGAGTCGAAGCACCAAAAGGAGAATTGGGAATTTTTCTGATTGGAGATCAGAGTATTTTTCCTTGGAGATGGAAAATCCGACCGCCGGGTTTTATCAACTTGCAAATTCTTCCGCAGTTAGTTAAAAGAATGAAATTGGCTGATATTATGACGATACTAGGTAGTATAGATATCATTATGGGAGAAGTTGATCGTTGAAATGATAATTGATATAACAGAAATAGAAGCTATCCATTCTTTTTTCAGATTGGAATCCTTAAAAGAAGTTTATGGGCTCGTATGGATGCTTATCCCTATTTTCATTCTTGTATTAGGAATCACACTGGGTGTACTAGTAATTGTTTGGTTAGAAAGAGAAATATCTGCAGGGATACAGCAACGTATTGGACCTGAATATGCGGGTCCTTTGGGCATTCTTCAAGCTTTAGCAGATGGTACAAAACTACTTTTCAAAGAAAATCTTCTTCCGTCTAGAGGAGATACTCGTTTATTCAGTATTGGTCCATCCATAGCAGTCATATCCATTTTACTAAGTTATTCAATAATTCCTTTTAGCTATCGCTTTATTCTAGCTGATCTTAGTATTGGTGTTTTTTTATGGATCGCCGTTTCAAGTCTTGCTCCCGTTGGATTACTTATGTCAGGCTATGGATCAAATAATAAATATTCCTTTTTAGGTGGATTAAGGGCTGCTGCTCAATCAATTAGTTATGAAATACCATTAACTCTATGTGTATTATCAATATCTCTACGTGTGATTCGGTAAGACATAAAAATTCCTCCATTTCTTTTCTTTCTAAGAAGAAAGTTAAATGATTTGAATATCTATTTTTTTATTCATCATTGGGTTGATGAATTAAACCAGATAGTTATATGAGTGAAATAAAACGGCTTATAAATTTGCTGTTAAAGGAATTCAATCTCATTTCCTATGTACAAGAATTAAGTGAAAGTAAACATAAACAGTCAAGGCTGTTTACCCCAAGATTGGCTGATTAGTCATCATGGCTTGAAGCGGGTTTAAAAGATCAATTGTATGGGTTTTTCTATACTATTACCATAGAGGTATTACCCTAATGAGAGATTCAAAGAAAATAAGTGGATGGTTAGGAAGACCAAGATACACAAAGGATTAGTAATGGAGATTCTTTAAATTATCCAATAGGATATTTTTTTATAGAAAAGTTATTTGAATTGGGGCTTTAAGTTGGTAGAAATAATTAAGAAGTACTCCCCATGATTTCGATCCAGAGTATGTTCCTGTCCACTGATTAAGTAAATAACTATCAAAACGAAGAAATCTTTTACTTTTGATAATACGAATAATGCCTCTTTTTCTGAGAAAGGAGAATAGGAACGAAATAAAATTCTTGTTATGTAATGCAATGTCTAAATGCTTTTTCGTAATCGAAAATGAGAAAAAGATAGGTTGAAATATCTATGTGATATTCCTCTAAAAATTATTTTTTTCATTCAAGAGTAAAGTTTTTAATTAACAAAGAAAAATGAAAATTTTTAAAATATGAGATCAATTCCGAAGCACTTTTTTATTATAAATCTAGCAGACAGAATTCCATTGGTCTAATTCTAGGCCTTAGGATAAGAGTTTGATTCTCTATCGATCTTACAAACACATCAACAAATACATCAAGATAAATAAAGTTGAAAGGTTCTTATATTGATTTGTGACCTATGAGGAGCCGTATGAGGTGAAAATCTCATGTACGGTTCTGTAATAGTGACGAGAACAGTGATGTTATTGTCGACTATGATTATCTAACAGTTTAAGTACAGTTGATATAGTTGAAACACAAGCAAAATATGGTTTTTGGGGATGGAATTTGTGGCGTCAACCTATAGGATTTATCATTTTTCTAATTTCTTCTCTAGCCGAGTGTGAGAGATTACCTTTTGATTTACCAGAAGCAGAAGAAGAATTAGTAGCTGGTTATCAAACCGAATATTCAGGTATAAAATTTGGCTTATTTTATGTTGCTTCGTATCTAAATCTACTAGTTTCTTCATTATTTGTAACAGTTCTTTATTTGGGGGGTTGGAATCTTTCTATTCCAAACCTATTTAGTCCTGAATTTTTTGACATAAATAAAAGAGGGAAAGTTTTTGTAACAATAATCGGTATCTTTATTACACTGGCTAAAACTTATTTGTTCTTGTTTATTTCTATTGCAACAAGATGGACGTTACCAAGACTAAGAATGGACCAACTATTAAATCTTGGATGGAAATTTCTTTTACCTATTTCTTTAGGTAATCTATTATTAACAACTTCGTTCCAGCTTCTTTCACTGTAAAGGAATAGAATATTCTTCATAACTTGTCTCAAACAAGAGAAAGAAACCAGTAAACTTATTTATAGATATTCAGATATGTTCCCTATGCTAACTCGGTTCTTGAACTCTGGTCAACAAACAATACGAGCTGCCAGGTATATTGGTCAAGGTTTCATGATTACCCTGTCCCACGCGAATCGTTTACCTGTAACTATTCAATACCCCTACGAAAAATTGATTACATCAGAACGTTTCCGAGGCCGAATCCACTTTGAATTTGATAAATGCATTGCTTGTGAAGTATGTGTTCGTGTATGCCCTATAGATCTACCCGTTGTAGATTGGAAATTTCAAACTGATATTCGAAAGAAACGATTACTTAATTACAGTATTGATTTTGGAATTTGTATATTTTGTGGTAATTGTGTTGAGTATTGTCCAACAAATTGTTTATCAATGTCCGAAGAATATGAGCTTTCTACTTATAATCGTCATGAATTGAATTATAATCAAATTGCTTTAGGCCGGTTACCTGTATCAATAATTGAAGATTACACAATTCGAACAATTTCTTCGAATTTATCTCAACTAAACAATTTATAAAATTCTTGATTCGCAAAACATTTAAAAATTCAAAAAACAAAATA